TCCCCAAAAAGTGGATCCCGCTCTAATAGCTCCGAATAAATTAAATACATGCATTAAGATACGAAGGCTTCTTATTCCACAACAACGAAAGCACTTTTTCATTCTTTCATATACTAGGGGATTTCACTTGGAAAAGAAAATGTTCCATACTAACGGATTCGGGTCCATAACCATGGGTTCTAATGCACGAGATCTTGTAGCACTTATCAATGAGGCCCTATCAATTAGTATTACACAGAAGAAATCAATTATAGAAACTAATACAATTAGATCCGCTCTTCATAGACAAACTTGGGATTTGCGATCCCAGGTAAGATCGGTTCAGGATCATGGGGTCTTTTTCTATCAGATAGGAAGGGCTGTTGCACAAAATGTACTTCTAAGTAATTGCCCCATAGATCCTATATCTATCTATATGAAGAAGAAATTGTGTAAGGAAGGAGATTACTATTTGTACAAATGGTACTTCAAACTTGGAACGAGCATGAAGAAATTAACGATACTTCTTTATCTTTTGAGTTGTTCTGCCGGATTGGTCGCTCAAGATCTTTGGTCTTCACCCGGACCCGGATCCGGTGAAAAAAATAGGATCACTTCTTATGGATTCGTTGAGAATGCTTCTGATCTAGTTCGTGGCCTATTAGAAGTAGAAGGCGCTCTGGCGGGATCCTCACGGACAGAAAAGGATTGCAGTCAGTTTGATAATAATCGAGTGACATTACTTCTTCGGTCCGAACCAAGGAATCCGTTAGATATGATGCAAAATGGATCTTTTTCTATCGTTGATCAGAGATTTTTCTATGAAAAATACGAATCGGAGTTTGAAGAAGGGGAAGGGGCCCTCGACCCGCAACAGATAGAGGAGGATTTATTCAATCACATAGTTTGGGCTCCTAGAATATGGCGCCCTTGTGGCAATCTATTTGATTGTATCGAAAGGTCCACTGAATTGGGATTTCCCTATTGGGCCGGGTCATTTCGGGGCAAGCGGATCATTTATCATAAAAAGGATGAGCTTCAAGAGAATGATTCGGAGTTCTTGCAGAGTGGAACCATGCAGTACCAGACACGAGATAGATCGTCCAAAGAACAAGGCTTTTTTCGAATAAGCCAATTCATTTGGGACCCTGCAGATCCATTCTTTTTCCTATTCAAAGATCAGCCCTTTGTCTCTGTGTTTTCGCGTCGAGAATTCTTTGCAGATGAAGAGATGTCAAAGGGGCTTATTACTTCCCAAACAAATTCTTCTACATCTATATCTAGACACTGGTTCATCAAGAATACGCAAGAAAAGCACTTCGAATTGTTGATTCATCGCCAGAGATGGCTTAGAACCAATAGTTCATTATCTAATGGATCTTTCCGTTCTAATACTCCATCCGAGAGTTATCAGTATTTATCAAATCTCTTCCTATCTAACGGAACGCTATTGGATCAAATGGCAAAGACATTGTGGAGAAAGAGATGGCTTTTCCCGGATGAAATGAAATATTTGATTCATGTAACAGGGGAAAGATTTCCCATTCCTTAGCCGTAAAGATATGTGGCCATGAAAAGGGGATTAAGTGGAACAGAATTGGCCGGGTGGTAGAGTCGTGGAAACACTTGTTTATTCCATATTTTGGACCTTAGCTCCATGGAGCAATATGCTACTGCTGAAGCATGGAAGAATTGAAATCTTAGATCAAAACACTATGTATGGATGATATGAACTGCCTAAACAAGAATTCTTGAACGGTGAACAACCAGAGTCTATTACTCACTACATCAAAGAATTTCCATTAATGAAACCATGGAAATCCGTCGGAAAAGAAAAAATACGCATGTCCGATGAAACGATTGTTGCTATCTGCTCCAATAACGAATCATTGGTTTAACTGAATAACTAAAGAAAATAGATAGACCTTTCTCTTCGTCTCAGGTCGATGGATCTTCTCAATTGGAAGATCTCCCATATGGATAATACATATTCCGGTTGACCGAGCCTAATTCTAATTGTTTTGTTCCGAAGCAAAGATATCCATGGAGGTGGTTCGTCCTATTCACGACCAAGAGGTACTGGATTCTCTTTCGGATAGGCCCTGAAAAGAGAAGGAAAGCTGGAATGCCAACAGGCGTCTGTCTATTCTCTAATTCACCCGACCCGATAGTACCCATTTTGGGAACGTCCAGTGCCAAAGTCACTGAATGGGTAAGTCGCCAATCCCTAAAATGTACTATGTAATGTACTTTATCCGCTGGGTTACGGGTACTGGTGGGTATTTTACTAGAGGTTTCTATCAATCTACCCCTGTGTGATTCCTGTTGAATCATATACTCGGGGGGTGGCGCGGGGCGGACGATTTCCAAACGGACTCCTCATTCATTAGATAGAGAAGATCACCAAGATTTCGTGATCTGCTGCCGAACCTGTTCCAATTCCAACAGCTCGGACTCGGATCGTGGGGATCGCCGGAATACTTCGTATCAACAGATAGGATACTCGGTATATCAATATTGA